TAGCACACGCAATTGAATGTTCAAAAAGGAATTCGCAAATCTTTTTTTGGTAGTAGAATCTCTAAGATACAATGGGATTGCGTACGTATTACGTATATAGTCATAGGAGTAATCTTTAGGAAGTACCTGCCGATATAGCTATCTAGCTATCCGTATATCACATCTTTTATCATAATTGAACTTGGTACAACATAGGTTAGGTCGCACTCTACCATAATGTCTATCTTCTATTCATATTCAATGAAATATTCAAGCACGATGATCCTATATAGGGATATGTGCATAAGAAATAGACCCGGGCTCGGTATCCACGTATAAAAATTTCTGTTCTGGGGTTTACATATACACATATATTTTATTATAATTAGAATGATTCTAATTGATAATGATTAGTCGTAAATAAATTGGATTTTGCATCCATTAAGGGAATACAAATGGAGATACAAATTGAAGAGCTGTTCGCTAATTCAAAGTAGTAAGAGTAAAAGAGTCATAAGTAAATAGTTAATGAAGTAAAGAGTGAATTATTATAAATTGCCCTGCATTTTACAGTCTGTGACCGGGGCCGGGAATCTTTTCACTTTTCTATAGATCTATCGAATCTATAGAAAAGTGAAAAGAGAAGGTAAGTTTTTAAGCGACGCGTGTTTTGAGATAAAATAAATCGAAGAAAAGAATAGAAACAGGATCCAATAAAAAAGAGGAATTCTTTTTTGGAAAAGGATAAGTACAATGGGATTCAAGATCCAAAAATAAAAGAAATTAAGAAAGTAAAAAATTCAAATAAAAACAAAATTAGGAGAAGAATAGAAATAGAATAATAATAAATAGAATTCTATAAATTCTAGATATAATATAAGAAATCTAATTATAGATAGATTCTCAGGAATCTAAGTATATATATATATCTAATCTAAATATATATCTAAATATATAGAATTTCTTTATTTCTTTATCTATTTTGGATGGGATTTTTTGGCGGCATGGCCAAGTGGTAAGGCGGGGGACTGCAAATCCTTTATCCCCAGTTCGAATCTGGGTGTCGCCTGATCAACAAAAAAATACTTGGAATTTCTTAATCCTGTTGATCGAACTTGACGAATTCTTGCCTCGCAAAAGCATAGGCAAGGGCTAGGTCTGTCGATACTTGATTTTGAGAACCCGTAGGGCCTATAAAAGACTGTCATCTTTTTTCTCAAAATCTGGATTCTGAGTGTGGCTAAAACAGGTACCAAGAAATCTGAAGCAACCCAATCTTCTTAATGATTGGTTTGGGCTATTCTGAATTGGATCAAATAAAAGAAATAGTGAGAATTCATTCTGGGCATCAGAACTATGAAAGTAAGAAATCGGAAATCTTGGTATCCAAAGGTTCCTAAGAGACACTCCATTTTGGTTACTAAGGTTGAAGAAAGGATTCTAAAAAAGATTAGAAAGACTCCCTAATTATTTTACACTCTAACTTTCTTAATATTGAGGTAGTGTCTACTAACTCTGTCTGCGATGAAATTAGATTAGATAGGTTGATGGTAAATTCATTTCATAATTGTGGGTGGAAAGAACTGAAAATACTTTGTATCCAGACTTACTAGAGGCTCTTAGTGCTGCTCATAAATTGAATAAGAATGGTTGAATGGCTCTTCTTTTTTTTTTTTTAGATCTTCTATTTTATTTCATTATATTCTATTTTTATTTTCTTTCTATTTGTATATTTTATTTAATTTTTTCTTATTCTATTTTCTTCTTTTTCCAATTCTTTCTATTTCAATAGGATTCTATTGAATAAGAAATATAGGAACTTTTTATGAGTGGATTCATGAAATTGTTTCATAAAGAGCCATAAGTAAGAATCCTATTTTGACTCTGCACCATTGATTCCACTATGATTATGAATCAATAATGGAATAATTCCTTCATTTCATAGAGATAGGGGACATCATTCACATGGATATAGTAAGTCTCGCTTGGGCTGCTTTAATGGTAGTGTTTACATTTTCTCTTTCGCTTGTAGTATGGGGAAGGAGTGGGCTTTAGAGCTAGGAATATTACTAATTTAGTACTTTCCTGAAAAATCTACTTGTATCAATTGTGATTGTTTTGCGAAAGCTTAAAAAAACTTGACTTGCTTTAGTTTATCTATATCTAGAACTTATTTATTCTATATATTAGTAGTATTAGATTTCTATTTTCTATTGAAGCCTCTATTTCATATTTTTCTTTTATTATTCTATTTCTAGAATATATTCTATGGTATTTATATGGTATATCCCCGTACTAATCTTCCTACATTAATTATTTCGATGGGCCCCCAGATCCATATTCATAAGCATAATAAGAGATATAAAAAATAAGGAATTCAAGCAGTTGGGCTTGCAATTCTTTTGGATTGATCGAAATGCATACAAATGGGTGTAAATAAAAAATAGAAGATTCGAGTGCTATTTCATTTTGATGTACGTCTAATATATATTATTACTTAGATATAGATATCTATTGTCAA